TCCATTTTTTCTTGTGTTAACCAGAAGAAGTGAATTACATAAGTTTCAAACTCTAATTTGAATTAATAAATCAGTTTTATCTTTTCTCCCACCTTCACTTCAGAAGAATAAAACATAGGTATCTCTCTACCTATATCATTATTTCTAGAATTTTCTGAAAGGTAACTATCTCGGTTTCATATATGAAATTTATATAGAATTTTTGAAAAAGGCTTTCTTCCATAAGAAAGAAGGCTTACTATCTTTGGGATTTGATGCTACACCGCTGCTCAATACCCTAGTGGATCAACTCTATTACATAAGTTGATTCCTAACTTTTATCTCATATCATGAGATAAGTAAGCAGTTCTTATTGTATCCATCCAAAGCGAATTGATCCTTACGGTGCTTCCTCTATCAATTTGATCCTTTATCCATAGAATATAAGTATATAGGCTGTACCCATTTCTTCATATTTTTGTTCCCGCGAAGTCTTTTTTTTTTTGCTACAGCTTATAAAAATCGTTGTTTTGGACGATGTATATGTAGAAAGCCTATTTTTTTCTAGTATTTACTAGCCCGTTGGATCTTTTTTCCTTTTTTCTATAATGGAGATAGTCGCACGTAATGACAGATCACGGCCATATTATTAAAAGCTTGTGGTAAGAACGGGTTTCGTTCTAGTGCCCGGAAATAATATTCCAAAGCCTTCGTATGTTCCCCGTTGCTTGTGTGTATAAGTCCTATGTTATAGAGTATATAACTTCGATCATAGGGATCAATTTCTAGTCGCGTAGCTTCATAATAATTCTGTAAAGCTTCCGCATAATTTCCTTCGGATTGAGCGGACATCCGTTACGGTCGTTCATTCTATTCAAAGAATCTCCGTTCCAGAACCGTACGTGAGATTTTCATCTCATACGGCTCCTCCTTTCTGTGCATAGTACTCTAACTCTAAGGTAAAGAATCTGCGAAATCCAAATTTAAAGATTCTCCTTATGAACTGACAGGGGCTAGTATTTTTACAAGAAATTTCTAGCCAGCCTTCCTGCAAGAGCTTTTGTTTTTTCTTAATACCAATCCTATTTATTAGTGCTAGATAGAAATGGTAACTCCAACAATTTCTTTGTCCTCAACACCCCTTATTTACAGGAATTAGTCACTTCAACGATCTTTGATGGCTATACGGGTATCCAAAGTACGAACGAGATGGATGCTCGTTGTCCCAACCATTCTTGTTAGTCCCGATACCGATGAGGAAAGGGGGTAATTTATAACAAAGTTTTTATGTTGTTGATTCCTGGGTGTAGTGCTTCTTCCCCTATGCTGCCTATTGGTACTAGTAGAGTAAGTAGGATTGACCCACAATACAGAAAGAACCTATAGGTGTAACCTTTCGCTCAATACCAAAATCAACAATTGAAGTATCTGAGGCTGCATCAATCGAGGATACACGACAGAAGGAATTGCTCTATCTACAAACTTCACCTTCAACAAGCGTAGCTTTATTTCAATAATCTTTTCTTTCTATCTTGAATCATGTCTCTTTCTCGTAAGTAAGACTAAGGACTAAAAAAAAAAAAAAAGAAAAAAATCAAATCGCACCATCTCTGTAATAGGAAAATGCCTCTTTTTCTCCTGAAGTTGTCGGAATTATTCGTAATAAGATATTGGCTACAATTGAAAAGGTCTTATCAATAAAATTTCCATTTATCCGAGATCTAGGCATAATTAGCAATCCATTCTATAATTCTTCTCATTTCCCCCCGGGAAAATGATCTCACAAACAAAGGAATTATACAGTACAAAATAACATAAAAACAGACTCATTCTAAAAAAAATGTAGACTTTTTACTCAAAATGTTCCCCTTTTAGAAGGGAGAGATAAGAAATACTTTTATCGAATTGAATTTTATCCAATTTAAGTAGTATACCAATGAACGGAAGTATTACTATTTTATTGAATCTAAGTTAAATTCAAGAATCCGGGACGTGATTTTCCTACCGATTCTGATAATTAGAGAAACTTTTATTTCATCATGATTCAAAAAAAGGAAGAAAAAGAATCAAAGAATATGATGAAATGGGGTAATGGTCGGTCCGTTTATTTGCATAATGTGTCCATAAATCGAGCATAAAAATACATGGCACAGTTCATGAATTTGTAATGGATCTATAGATAGGGCAGCCAATGAGAGGAGTTACCATTTCAAAATCCGAGATTGGAAAAGAATTTTTTATTTTTTTGAAGTAAAAATTGGAATTTGAGTTTTTTATTTCGATTCGAATTGATCAGTCGTACCTGTATTACAATAATATGAATGACTCGCTATTCATTTGGTTTCTGGTCAATAATAAGATTATGCCGGAAAGATGGCCGAGTGGTTGAAGGTGTAGCATTGGAACTGCTATGTAGGCTTTTGTTTACCGAGGGTTCGAATCCCTCTCTTTCCGTTTCTGTACCTTCATCTAATTCGCCAACGTTACCGACCACAAAGTATCAAATCAAATAAAAATGGATACCCATTATTCTTATTCCAACAATAAGGCCTTTACTTGATAGAGATTCTCTATTCCTAATTACTGTGGTACGTAAAATACCAGTATTGGAAAGGCTAAAAATAAAAAAGCAAATCTTACCGCCAATCCGATTTCTTTGTATATTTGTAATACGTGAAAAAATGTGTATCAAGGCCTTAAATATATTGACTTCGACGAAGAAAAAGGGGGGGCGAAAATGTCCGAACCTTTTTTCGTTAGGCTCAAGTTTGACGGGAATAATATTCTACAACTAACAACTCATTAATTTTCAAACCGACCCATTTACTATCTATTATTTGATTTACTAATCCTTTATGTTGGGATGAGTCAATAGTCAAATGTTTTGGCAATTCCTCGTGGGAGGATGAAGCAATAGAATTTTGAACCAGAGTTTTTGATCTTTGTTTATCTTTCGTAGTAATAATATCTCGGGGTTTGCAACGATAACTTGGTATATCTACTATACGACCATTAACTAAAATATGTCTATGGTTTACTAATTGCCTGGCTCCAGGAATGGTCGAAGCCATACCCAATCGAAAAATAATGTTATCCAAACGCATCTCAAGTAGTTGTAATAAAACCTGTCCTGTTGACCCTTTTGCTTTTCCAGCGATATGCACATATCTAAGTAATTGTCGCTCTGTCAAACCATAATGAAAACGCAATTTCTGTTTTTCTTCTAGACGAATACGATATTGTGATCTTTTCCCAGAACGTAATTGGTTTTTAAGATCACTTCCGGATCTAGGTCTTTTACTAGTTAGTCCTGGTAAAGCCCCCAGACGGCGTATTTTTTTGAAACGAGGTCCTCGGTAACGAGACATAAAAACTCCTTTATTTTCTTTATTTTATTGAAATTTCAATATGGAATTTCAATATATTGAAATATTTAAATAATAATAAATCTAAAATAAGACTGAACTAAATAAAAGAATAAAACAAAGCAAAGCTAAATCCACGAAAGTACTACAAAGTAGAATGAAAAGAATTGTATCAATATTCAGATTATATATATATATCTAGGATAGGAAGTTAAGGCTACATTTTATGATTTGTTCTATATAGATCTCATTTTTTTAATCTGTTTTTTATTCATAATTGCATAATTGTAAGTTGTCGCGACATAATAGACGAGTGACCTTACATTTGAAGAAAAAGGGAGGAAAGGGAAGGAATCTTTTCAATATTTCGAGAAATTCTCAATTATGGAAAAAATAAAAAAAAACAAATAGAGAAAAAAGCCGGCTATCGGAGTCGAACCGATGACCATCGCATTACAAATGCGATGCTCTAACCTCTGAGCTAAGCGGGCTCATATAAAAGAAACAGAAATAGTGCATAGGAACTCAATAAATCACAGGGATCTTAGTTAGCTATTAACTAATATATTAGCTATTATGAATTCTATATTTTAATAATTATATCTTCATAATTTTCTATTTTTTTTTTTCTTTATATCTTATTACTATATATCATTATATTCTAATTATACTAATTATAGATAGAATATATTACTAATATCAATAAATATCTAATATTCATTTATTATCTAATATTCGTTTATATAATATTATATTACATTTATATCATATTCTATTTCTATTGAAATGTATTTGATTTAGATTATTATTGATTTATATTCTTTTTAAATTTCTTATTTTGATTTTTTCTTGATATTCTTTCTTTTTTTTTATTAGATTTTCTATTTATTTTCTTTCTATTTTTTTTATTAACCTAATAAAAAAAGATAAAATAAGAATAAAGGCGTAATGGAATCCAGATTATAATGCAACATTACTCTTGTTTTTTGATTCAGAAAGGAAAGAAACATCGCGAAAAAAAAAAAAAGAATGAGTATCGATCGTTCCAGTATTCAAAATTGGGCTGGAAAAATGTAAAAAGGAAAGGCATATAAATTATATGTGAGATATATCTATCCATATTGAATTGTGGATATATCAATGATAGAATTATTTTTGATTGGAACAAAACAAAAACAAATATAGGTTATTCAATAGAGATGAAGTGAGAGAGGATGGATAAAAAAAGGCAGTATATACTTTTTCAATATAAGAATCATTCTATTATTGAATGAATTCAACGGTTTCAAGATCAATACAAAGAAGTGGGTGGGATCACAACACAACGAACGAAATCCCGGTCTCAAATCAAAGGGGGATATGGCGAAATCGGTAGACGCTACGGACTTGATTGGATTGAGCCTTGGTATGGAAACCTACTAAGTGATAACTTCCAAATTCAGAGAAACCCTGGAATTAAAAATGGGCAATCCTGAGCCAAATCCTTGTTTTGATAAAACAGAGGTTTCTTTTATATATATTCTTATATATGAAATAAGAATCAAAAAGAGGATAGGTGCAGAGACTCAATGGAAGCTGTTCTAACGAATGGAGTTGGTTGCGTTGGTAGCAGGAATCCTTATATCGAAATTACAGAAAGGAAGGATGACCTTATAT